GTTATATCACCAGATCTCGATTTTTCATATATAAATGTAACTAATATATCTCCTTCGTAAAGGATTTCCCCATAATGGCCATGAACAGTTGCTCCTGGGGTAGCCAAATAAGGCTTAGCTGATCGTATTACTACGGAGTCAACTTGAACAAATATAACTTGACCCGATCTTAGGTGTGGTCTGTTTTTGGCTATACACACATTTTCACAAATAAACTGTCCAAGACTTAGTATTGTAGATGTCTCTTCCCTATAATTCTGACGGAGAAAATACCAATTCAAATTGAATGGATTCAAAATAATGTTATTGCATGGATCGGGATTATAAAATTTCCCATTTTCATCCATTGAATAATATTTAATTACTTGAAAAGTCTGTTTTAAATTGTCAAGTTTCAAATAGTTAGTTACCAAGATCTGATTATGAGTTATTAAATGGGAAAATGAATAAAAATTCGCAATTGGAAGGACTGATCCTAAAGGGCCCAACGAATTCTTAATTGGAATTCGGGGATCTTTTTTAATTGATTCTTTTATTACATTGTGATATTTTACACCGGTGAATAAACCCATTCGAAAACAATTGGATGATAACAAAATTATCAATGATTGGAATTCCCTATTTCTATTCAACAGCGTATGAATAGTTCCTTGGTTTGGATTAAGGAATTGTTGCATTTTTGCCTTGGAATAGGAATAACTGGAAGAAAACGGATTGATATTGGTGCAATCTGATCCATTATCAGAGAGCAATCCTGAACTCGAGGGATCATTCCTTTTTCCGATATACGAAATGGGGGATTTCACCAAGTCGATTCTTAGGAAATGTCGAATCAAACCATTTGTCCTTATTTCAACAAAAGAAGCATGGGCTTCTTCACTAGAAGAACTTTTTTTGTCTTGATCCCAATTCAATACTAAACAGGTCCGAACTAATTGAATACTTGTATCAGAAATCCCTCGAATTGGTTTGCCGTTTCCATAAAGGATATAATTGACAACTCGAAGTCGCACATTATCCCTTTCCGGCAACGGATCCGGGGGGAAAAGTGTTGCTAAAATTGGACCGTCCATTATTTCATATGTGATGACAGGTCGAACCAAAACAAAATACCTTTTTTTGCTAGGTGTAATCCGTTGGACATAGATCCAATTTTTCACTTTTTTTGATTCCTTGGAATTCCTTTTTTCCCTTCCTGGTGGTATCGGTATCAAAACGCCGCTATGTCGGGATATCTTATCGGTCTCTCCAGGAAAATGGATATCTCCAGAAAATATTTTAAGTTCAATTCCTTTTTTTTTTCTCTCCACCCGGACTAACCCGCCTACTCGGCTTCTTATATTTAAAGTGATTTGTGTATCTACCCCAATGATACTATTGTTCTGTACCATTATGGAACAAGATCCGGGTAAGATATGCACTTCCTCGGGAATGAAAAAAAGTCGATCTACTTTCATTTGGTATTTTGGCCTAAATTCCTTAACTACTCGATACTCAATCAAATCTTCCTTTTTGACGATTGAATGCATTTCGATAGTCCCATATTTAGTAATTCCCGAACTCTTTCTTCTATATCGAGAATCATCGAAATAAGAAAGAATACTATTTCTACGGAAAATGCCATTTATGGGGATTTCAATTGAGATACCTAGGGTGGATATTAATTTGTTCTCGCGTTCTTGAATCGATTGGAGTGGTATAATAAATCTATTTCTTCGCCTCTTTGACAATAAATCAGAATTCTCGTGGAGAATGGCCGGATATATGAGATTACAATGGCCAGTACATATGATTCGATTAAGGTCTAAATAATCAAGAATCCTACTTTTGTTTTTACCATAAAAATCCGATTTGTACCTCACCTGATCATTAGTTACTGAGAGGTTAGAAGGATATCTTCGCTTGACAGAAAAAGAGTGCGCGTTCATTTGATCTTGATCCTTGTGAAGCGAAAGGGAGACTAGACTCGATCTGCACGGCCCTCCTAATAATATCCATAAATGACTTGTTTTTGGTAATAGATGCACATTACCATATGTAAATTCGGGTGCATGATACACATTGGTACTCCAGTGCATTTCTCCGTCTGAATCAGAATAAATATGTTTTCGAACCTTCTCTTTAAAACTCAAAGTGGATGTTCCCGCGCGAATCTCAGCAATCACTTGTTCTGATTCTACATACTGATCGTTTTGAACTAAAAGAAAACTTTTTGGTGGAATATTCACATTATGTATAATATTTTCACTCTCAATAGTTACATACAAGTCTATAGAACATAGAAAGGCGGGATGTCCATGACGTGTACGTGTCGGATGAACTAAATCCTCATTGAATTTTATTTTTCCATTAGAAGGAGCTCTCACATGTTCTGCAATACCTCCCGTGAATACTCCGCCGGTATGAAAAGTTCTTAATGTTAATTGAGTACCCGGTTCTCCGATCGATTGACCTGCAATAATACCTACAGCTTCTCCCAATTCAACCAGGTCGCCATGAG